GGGACAATTGTGAATTAATTGTAGCTCCTTTCCCGATTGGACCGGACGGGACACGGGCTTGGATTGAAAAGATTTGTTCTGTTTTGGAGATTGAACCCCAGGGTCTAGAGCAAAGAGAAGAACAGATTTGGCAAAGTTGCAAGGATTATCTTGATTTGGTACAGGGAAAATCCGTCTTCTTCATGGGAGATAACTTGCTAGAAGTCTCTTTAGCAAGATTATTAATCAGATGTGGAATGATCGTTTATGAAATAGGCATTCCATATATGGATAAAAGATATCAAGCTGCTGAATTAGCACTTTTACGTGATTCCTGTAGAAAGAAGTGTATACCAATACCACGAATTGTGGAAAAACCAGACAATTCCAATCAAATACGGCGTATGCGGGAGTTACAACCTGACCTGGCCATCACGGGAATGGCTCACGCGAACCCATTAGAGGCAAGAGGAATTAGTACAAAATGGTCCATTGAATTTACTTTTGCTCAGATTCATGGATTTTCCAATGCAAGAGACGTGCTTGAATTAATTACCCGTCCTCTAAGACGGAATGAAAATTTAGAAAACTTAGATCGGGCTACTCTGGTGAGAATTAACAAACAAGAAGATCCATCGGAACGTCAACACTAACATATTTCATAATCCTTGGAGACATACAGGAAATGATTCTATTCCACTTTTCCCTTTGATTCAAGTTTGTTTTTATGATCAATACTTTTGACATTCATTTCTCTTCCATTCCTGAGAAAAAGAGAGGATCCATCGAATCTCAAGTATGGTTTTTCACCAATCGAGTTCAAAAACTCAGTAGACACCTCGGGACACATAAAAAAGACTATTCCTCCCAAAGGAGTCTGCGGAAACTTTTGATCAAACGGAAGCGACTTCTTCTTTACTTATACAATAAAAAGAAACTTGGTTCCAAACCAAACTAATTTGTTTATCATAAGTTTTCAACTTAATTTATAAGGAATTTTTTACAAAATCTATTAAAAAAACAAAAAAATGGCTGTTCCAAAAAAACGGAAATCTGGGAATAACAAAAAGCTTTGGCGAGCAAAAGCATTGAAATTCAAAAAAATCCTTAGTAATTTTAAGATTATCGATCATATCTATTCAAAATATCAAGGGTTCAAGTCATTAAAACAACAAAAATAAACAGATAAAATTTTATTAAAAGATGATTAAAAAAAAAAAATAGAATATTATTTATATAAAATATAATATTATATGGAGAATAAATGGCTCATTCAGTCAAAATTTATGATACATGCATTGGTTGTACGCAATGTGTACGAGCATGTCCTACTGATGTTTTAGAAATGGTCCCTTGGACCGGTTGTAAGGCTAAGCAAATAGCTTCTGCTCCACGAACAGAAGATTGCATAGGTTGTAAAAGATGTGAATCTGCTTGTCCAACAGATTTTTTAAGTGTACGTGTTTATTTAAAAAACGAAACCACTCGTAGTATGGGACTAGCTTATTAAGTAAAAACTTATAAAGAAACAGTCTTTAAAAAGTTTGTTTATCCAAGGTGAAAAAACATCTATGTAAAAAGATGTTTTTTCACCTTGGATTACTTTCTTTTTCATTTAACCATTATAAATGAACCATCCATAACTATGAAAACCTATCCCTAAAAGATTGACACCAAAATAGCATATCCAAACAAACAAAAATCCAATAGAAGCTACAAGCGCTGGTTTTTTACCTTTCCACCCTTTATTCAATCTTATATGAATATAGATTGCAAAAATTAGCCATGTTATTAACGCCCAAATTTCTTTTGGGTCCCAATTCCAATAAGATCCCCAAGCTTCGTTAGCCCATACTGCTCCTGAAAGAATACCTATAGTTAAAAGGATAAAACCGATAAATAGTGTATAATAACCCAATTGATCTAATTGTTGAATTAGTTGAAGTTTACGGAAATTTTCTACTAAAAAAGGAAAATAACTTTTCTCTTTTTTTTCTACACTAATATTTGAACATAAAAAAAGAGATAAAGAAAATTTTTCCTTTGAACTCAAAATTAAGAGAGCAATAGAAGCTAAAGATCCACATAAAAGAATTATATATGCAAGTAATATTATAATGACATGCATCATTAACCAATGAGTTTGTAAAGAAGGTACTACCGTTTCGGTTTGTTGCATTTCTTTAGGAAGAACTAAAGTAGCAAACCCGTGAGTAAACATAGCGCTTGGTGTTGTAATTGCACCCAACCAACGAATATTAGGATTTAAAACTTCCAGAATAATCTGGATCAAACATGAATTCCATGAGATAAATATTAAAGATTCATATAAATTACTTAATGGTAAATGTCTTGAGGAAAACCAACGAATTATTAATACTATCGTTAAACAAAAAAAAGTAAAAATTAAGCCTCTTTTCCCAGAAATTCTTAGTTCTTTTACTGGGTAAAAAAAGATTCCCCCAAAAATAAAAGCAATTACTAAAATTAGAGAAAAATAGAATTGATTGAATATTTGTTCTAAAGTTACAAATAACATAGGTCCTCCTTAACTAAAAAAAAAACTAACATATTTAAACTGTTGAACTAAATAGTAGGTTTTGCCGCCACTCGGACTCGAACCGAGAAGCTCAAGCACTGCTTCCTAAGAGCAGCGTGTCTACCTATTTCACCATGGCGGCTTATTTCTATATTAAATAGAAATAAATAGAAAACTATTGAAAAATTGTTTTTATTATAAAAATACAAAAATATCCAATTAGATATAGATTCATTAAAAAATAAACGGAGCCTGATCTAGATGGTCGTTGATATCACGGAGTGTTTAAGTCGCAGGTTCGACTCCTGTTGCTCTGATCTAATTTAATAAACACAAAAAAGGGGGGAGGGAGATAGTATGTTTGGATACTAGACATTTTAGTATCCAAAACAATAAAAAAAGAAATAGAAAAAGAACAGTTCAAAACAAATTGTTATATAAAAACAACTCAAATATAAGTTTTTACCTTTTCTTTTATCAATCAATATATTGAATATAACACTTTTTTGTCAAGCAAAAAATACTCTAAAAATAGAATTACAACTTTTTAAAATAAACAAAAGATACGTATTCTCCAAATAGAATTACGACTTCCATCAGCCGTATTAAACCAATATCTATTCATGCAAAGAAGATCCTCTAGACGATAACTAGGCCAAAGAGTTTGTTTCATTTTTATTTTCGACTCTAAATATATATTTTTAGTAATTTTTTGATTAAAATGAAAATTATCTTCAACGTTTTTTTTTTTTTTCGGTTTTTTACAATTCAAACGATTTAATATACGAAATTCCCTACGACGTTTTGGAAGAAAAATATCTTCAAGAAAGAAATTGTTAAGTTTCAAAAAAGATTCAGTCACTTGTTTCTCTAAATCTTCTTTAGGAAATAAAAATGAAATATTAATAAGTCTTCGTCTTAAAACTTTTTCCATAGGTAATTGTGAAACAGGTTTGATTACTCTTTTTAGTATTATATTTTTTATATCTTTATTACGAAAATCTAATTTTTTCATATCATGTGTAAATAAGAAAAATTCAATAGGCATATCTTGAAAATATATATTAACAAAAACTTTTATTCTTTTGGGATCATTTGCCATTTTTCGTAAAATGGAAAATTGTTTAATCAAATTGGTATAAGATATTTTCATACTTTTCCAATACAAAATTTCTTTGTGTAAAGTTTTAGCAAATAATCTGTACATGTCATCATCACGCTCTTCATTTATGAAATCATCATCTTTTTGATCATCAATTAAATCTAATAACTTCTGTAAATGTTGTTCTCGGTGTCTATACTCGTTATTTGTAATTTTTTTCTTTTTTTCTATTAAAATTTCCTCAAGTATTGCTTGTTTTTCTAACGTATTACTTATATTTAATGTTGTTTCCTCTTTAACTTCTTTTTTTTTCTCGTTTTTTTTAGGTTCTTTCGCTTGTTTTTTATTTTTGGAACAAAAATAAGATGCAAGATACTTTCGTTTTTCGATTTTTTTATCTATTATTTTGTCTAATACTTCTTGCTCTGTTTTACTTTCGATCCAATTTTGTCTTATTGTAGATATTTCGGCACATTTATAACCAAACCTTTTTTTTAACAATTTTCTTTTTTTTTCTTGTTTTGTTAATCGTTTTTGTTGTGCTGCCAAAATTTCTAGTTCTTTGTGTATACTTTCTTTTTTCTTTTTTACATCTATACCATCCTTTTCTGCTTTCTTTAGAAGTCTTTTTTTTTGTATTAATTTTTTTTTTTTTGCTTGTTCTTGTCTCCATTTTTGAATGAAAAAGGCACGTTTCTGTAGTTTTATGAATTCAAAATACACTCGTTCCTGTGTTGATAACAATTTTTTTTTTTTACTCAGTAGCTGTATTGACGGCATATTATTGCATACTTCCCAGAAACGGCATCTTTTTCGTCTACAAAAAATCCAATATCTTATAAAAAATATCTCAAACTCTCGTTTTTCTTGTTCTGTTTTTGTTTCGGAAATAAAATGAAATTTCAGAATTCCTTCGAAATGTGTGAATAATTCATTATTGATTTTGTTTGATAATTCATTTAAAAATTCTTCAGTGTCTTGAAAACCCATCTTATAATTTAAGATAGAATCAGAAAAAGATCCTTTTGGTGAATACAACCCAATTCTTTTTTTTTCTAAAAAAAACCTAGAAATCTCTTTTTTATTGAAATCAAGATAATCATATGCTAAAAGATTCAATCTATAACGTTTATTTAGCTTAAACAGAATTTTTTTTTTGTAAGATGTAAGCATCAAAGCATTTTTTTCTATTTGGTCTTCTTTGAAATTTTTCTTTTTTATTTTCCATTGTTGACTAACCTTACTTCTCCATAAATTAGGTTCTATATAAGACCATAAGAATTCTGAATTTAAATCGTAACGATCATAACAATTTATCCAATGTTTCCAATTCTTTTTCTTATATTGTTGAGGTTCTTTATATCCGCTTTTTGGATCTAATAAAAATTTTTTTATGTTTTTTTTAATGAATGGATACGACGAAGTTTTTGTTTCAAAAAACTGTGTTAAAATAGATTTATCTTTTGTTACACAACGCCATATATCGTGGAAAACATATGCTTGAGAAAGTCTCTTATCATGAGTAAGACAAAAAAGGTTTACTACTTGCTTTCTATTGAAAAAAAATATTCGTTTAAAAATTATTATCAGAGGTCTTGTGAAATAAATCCTAGATAAATAAATAAGATTTTTCAAAAAATAAAAAAAAACATCTCTATAAATATCAAAAATTTGATCAAATTTTTGCAAAAAAAAGAACCAATTTTTGATTAGTGGCCCATTTTTTGAAATGTTGTTTTTTTTTGAGTTTCCCGTCAAAGATGATTGCTCTAATTGCTTATTCTTATTAATTATTTTTCTTCTTAAATTATCTATTTCGTTTTGTATAGCATATGATTCATGATATTTTTTTTGAATGTCTTCTTTTAAACAATTGAGACTATTTTTTATTTGAATTATCCAAGTATCATGATCTAGATGACTTGATTTTTGGATATTTTTTTCTGAAAAACATTCGTTCTTGTTCTTAGACCAAATTTGATTTAATCTTTTTTGAGAATGGATATTTGTTTCTTTCGAGTAAACACTTTTAATTTGATCTTGAACTCTTTTTATATTCGAGAAGAAGTTTTCTTCTTTAAAAAACGGAAAGGTTAAACTAAAATCTACTGAAAGTTCCGAAAGTTTCTTCTTTATTTCTACTAAAAGCGGTTGCCAAAAACCGAGTGTTCGTACCTTATTACCATAAGGGGTATAAACTTCATATCCTCCTATCGACATATAGGTAGGTTTAACTCTATGACTGGTATCCAACGGTTTATGCCAAGGTTTTAAACGAAAAGGATTCAAAATTTTGATTTGAAAACCATCTTCCCACCATTTGCCTGGACGGCTTTCTTCAGAAAATTCTATACCGTCAAAGGTACAATTTATATAAATTTCCTGAGAAAGTTCTTCCCAGTCTTCTTGAAATTCTGGAACTTGTAATAATAAAATGCGACCGATATTTTTAATACCAATCAATAAAGGTAATACTAGTTTTCTTCTCAAGAAAGCTTGAGCTATTAATAAAGGTCCCCTAATTCTATGAAACACATGATGATCCAATTTAGCTAAATTTGCATAGTATTTTTTTTTATACACGGATATTCTTAGGTTTTTCACTATTTTTGATTGTTTATCCATAGCTGATGGATTCAATCTTTGAATAAACTTATTATTTATTTTTAAAAAGACTTGAACAACCATTTTACATAAACTTCTAATACGGAAATTTAGAATCGAAACCAAAATTATCTGAAAGTCTATCTTTCTATTTATATAGGACTTGTTTTTCATTCTACAAACCACAGGAGAATGTATTTGTTTTTTTAAAGATCTAAAATTCAGACGAAAAGGTTTAATAGATCTTCCTTTTCGAGATCTTATGCTTCCTTTAAACATGTATAAACGATTATTACACGAAGCATGTTTAGCTCTGACAAATAATTCTGTATCATCGCCATATTCGTCTTCATAATATCCTACGTTTTTTAAAGGAGCTGCGCGAAAATCTGATTTATTTGTTTGTTCTTCGTATAAAAAATCTTGAATCAAATCAGATTCCCATTGAGGTAGTTCTTTTCGAACTTCACTTTCTTCAATTTTTTGAAAAGAAGGGGTAGACAAGTTCATCTCTTTGTTTTGTATAGAATTAAGTTCTATGTCTTTACTTTTATTTGTTTCTTTGAGTTTTTCTTCCTCAATTATTTTCGATTCTAATTTTTCAAAATAGATAAAAACTAAATGCCTATTTTTATCTTTCAAAACTAAAAACAAATTGATAATGTTTTTATAGGGAAAGTTTTTATCATTAATTTGTTTATAAAGAAGCTTGAACATAAAATATGTGTAAACCTTATTACGATTTATTTGTGATATAGTTTTTATTACTATATTTTTTTCTTTCTTTTTGTTTTCAAAAAAAGGATCTTTACAATTGAAATATTTCCATTGCGAAAAAGATTCAATATTAGGAAATATTGAACGAACATGATCGAAAGAAAAGTAGTTCCAAGGCATTTTCTCGTTTTCTTTTTTTGAGTCCATAAAAATAAGCTTAATATATTCGTTCTCTTTTTGAAGCGAAGAACTACAAATATTTTTAATACCATAAAAATAGCTATGAAAAACTATATTTTTTGACTTTTTTATGTAATATACATATGAGTTTTGCAAATTTTTTCTCTTTTGATAATCAGAAAAATCTAACAGATCAAAAAATGTTCTACTTTTTATCATCTGTTCTTTTTTTTGTTGTTCTTCAACAATAATTTGTTCAATTAAGTCTTGTTCAGTTTTTTCAAACCGAAGAATAAAACGAGTTTTTACTGTATCATAAAAATCTAATTTTTCTTTTATTCGTCCCATAGCAAGAAGAAGTCTTTCTTCAGGTGTGATTTCTTCTTCTTCAGGAAACATTTCGAAAGTAATTGAATCCCTTCCTTTTTGTATTTCGTAAACATTTTTATACTCTTTTTCCTGTAGTTCTTTTTTCTTCAATCTTTTTTCTAATTTATTCCATAAAATTTCTATTGCTCTTTCTTCTTTTCGTTTTTTTCTTTCCTCGTTATATACTTTCCCAAATGCTTTCCATCTTGTCATCGATAATTTTTCTACTAGTTTATAATATTTCATTAACAAACGAGATGATTTACAAAGTAAAGGATCTTCAAATTCTTGAAAATTTTCTCCTCGAGAGAGTGTTAATTGTATTTTTTTTTCCAATGCTTCTTTCTTTGTACTTCCCGCGCGTTCCTGGATCCACATTTTTCTTTTTTTAGGCCAAAGTATAGTTTTTTCTTTTATCAGTTGGTATACACGTTGGAGAACGAATTTGATCATAGTTGGTTGAAAAGTTAAAGCCCAATCATAGACTCGAATTGGCTTAACTGTAACTGTATATCTTTTTTGGTTTTCTTCTCTCGCTAGAGTTTCGGCTTTATTTATTCTATTTACTCTATTCCTAAATTCTTTCCATAAAACATTTTTTCTATTTTTCAAATTATTTGTCCATATTTTATCATTATGAGAATAAGTTTTTTTAAAATCTTCTAAATTTTTAGCTAAGATAAATTTCGTTGGTAATAATGTAAAACAAAGCTTTTCTTTACCGTCACTATAGCAGTGACCAAAAAAGTATTGGGATACTCGGTCTTTTAGAAAAGGTAAGAAACTTACGCCAGGTTTTATGTATGTATTTCGTATCCATCTCTGATAATTAAAAAATAAAACAGGCCACTCCAAAGGCCATAATTTTTTCCATTTTGAAAAAGTATTTTTTTGGACTAAACTATCTTCTTTCTTTTTTTCTAAAGATGTACCTTTTTCAAGGTCCCATACTAAACTTTGATCTGTTTGTTCGTTATCATTTTTTACCCAAGAGAAATTTGTTCGCCACGGATAGATAGAGCATGGTATTCGTACTGATCCTAGGAAACAATAGAGATAACAAAAAAAAATTAGACCACAAAATCTTTTTATTTGGTAGTTTGTATATGTACTTTTGTTCAAACGGATAAATAGCAATTTTATAAAATGAAGCAAAAGTAAATTACTCCCAACATAGCCACAAAAAACACAAAGAACAAAAACAAAATTAGAACTATATCTAAAAAGAAAAACATTAATAAGTCTTGTTAATGTCGAATTGCCAAAAATAACAGGGTTAAGCAATTGAATAAGACATCCATCTATAAAAAAAGTACAGTTTTTTTGCAATGAGCAAAAAACAGTTTGTATTTCCCGGTTTTTTTTATATACAAAAAAAAAACGGGAAACTAAGTAAGGCAAAACTACTAAAGACATTAAATGAGGTTTTATTAATGTTTGGTAAAATGGAGCATAATAGATAGATAGATATATTAAAAATTGTCCTGCAAAAGATCCACTAACAAAGACTTTGCCTTCTGGGATTCCGATAAAAAGAAAAGTTCTTAAAGAGAATAAAAAGTTTGGACCAAGAGATAAAGTTGATAAAAATCCGTACAATATTCCAATCGTCACGTTTTTTGGAACAGCCAT